AATGTCTCTTCTATTACGAAGACCGCCGGGTCGCGAAGCTTATCCAGGAGATGTTTTTTATTTGCATTCACGACTTTTGGAAAGAGCCGCTAAATCAGGTTCGCGTTTAGGTGAAGGAAGTATGACTGCTTTACCAATAGTTGAGACCCAATCGGGAGATGTTTCAGCTTATATTCCTACTAATGTAATCTCAATTACAGATGGCCAAATTTTCTTATCCGCCGATTTATTCAATGCTGGAATCAGACCTGCCATTAACGTGGGGATTTCCGTCTCCAGAGTAGGATCTGCCGCTCAAATTAAAGCCATGAAACAAGTAGCCGGCAAACTAAAATTAGAATTGGCACAATTCGCAGAATTAGAAGCCTTTGCACAATTCGCGTCTGATCTCGATAAAGCTACTCAGAATCAATTGGCAAGAGGTCAACGATTACGCGAGTTGCTCAAACAATCTCAATCATCCCCTCTCACGGTGGAAGAACAGGTAATGACTATTTATACTGGAACGAATGGTTATCTTGATTCATTAGAAATTGGACAGGTAAAGAAATTTCTCGTTGAGTTACGTACTTATTTAAAAACGAATAAACCGCAGTTCCAAGAAATCATATCTTCTACCAAGATATTCAATGAGGAAGCGGAAGCCCTTTTGAAAGACGCTATTCAAGAACAAATGGAACGCTTTCTACTTCAGGAACAGGTATAAAGAAATTCCTTTAAATAACTTTCTAATTTTATAGAAATAATTATTTCTATAATCTAATCTTTTATTTTATTATATATTTTTTATATTAATAATTTTATAGTAATAAAAAATTATTATTAAGAATAAATATATAAATAAATATATAAATAAGTATAAGGGTCTCTTGTTCAAATCATTCAAAATACCTAGTTAGTAGAAAAGAAATATATGGAAATCCGTCGCGTCCAATAGGATTTGAACCTATACTAAAGGTTTAGAAGACCTCTGTCCTATCCATTAGACAATGGACGCTTTTTTCTTAGTTTTGTTTTCACATCTCTTGGTCAGAAAAAAGACCATTGAGAGAATTCCAGGAATTGCGCATTCAATTCAATGATACATTCATTATCATTATATTAATAATTACATTAAATTAGATTCATTACATGAATAATTATAATTAGATCCTCTATATTATAGATTATTTAATATAGAATTTAAATAATATAATATTTTATAATAGATAAAAACTATAACTTTTACTATTAAACATATTCTAAATAGAATATAGAATTTTAGAAATATAGAGAATAAATTAATATATATAATATAGAGATATAAGCGGGTAGCGGGAATCGAACCCGCATCGTTAGCTTGGAAGGCTAGGGGTTATAGTCGACGTTGAGTCATCGTTTTTAACGTCTCTAATTCAAAACCGAACGTGAAACTTTGGTTTCATTCGGCTCCTTTATGAAAGATGGACAAATTTCACATATGTCAGATGTGAACTAAATTACAAAAAAAAAGAAAAGAAATTTCGGCCCATAACATCTATGTCAGCTTTTCTGTTTGAATGCATTCAAAACAAAACCCGCTTTATAGATGATCCCTATAGAACAGGGGGGGTTAGAACCACCCTTCTAGTTACTTCGTTCTCTATTTCTATTTGAAAGAATCCTTAGGAAAAGGATTTTGTTTCCACCGAGCTAAAACAATATAATATGTCGATGTCTCTAGTAAACCAAAGCCATTAGTTAATAGCTGTTTTGCTTCAATCTCTTTTATACAAATCATAAATTGAAGATTTAGTTACGATTAGAAATACTCCCTTCTCTATTTATCCATGGACCCCTTACTCATACTTATTCAATTGGAAATATTGATCCAATTCAAAAACCAATTATGTTTCGTAATTTCATAATCCAATTTTGTTTTTTCCAATTTCTAATTGACTCTTTTGGATACAAATCACGAGAATGTCTATTCTTCCTCGAATCTTTCATTGAGAGGTAAAAGATTAAATCCTTTTAAGAAATAAAGTTTTTGATCGGAATATTAATTAAACCGAAGGACCCCTTAACCATTTAAGGGATTAATAGAACGAATCGCACTTTTACCACTAAACTATACCCGCTACAATGTGATTATTGTATATAAATGGATCTTTTGTCGAACAAAAAAATGGGTCATAATTAAGACGATAGGATCAGAAAAGAGAAAATTAGAGCGTTGATATGCTTTGGCCAAGGAGACTAATGGGATTGGGGAAAGAGGATTTATTTAAATAACTAAAAAAACACGCTTTTTTAGTTATTTAAATGAGATGGATACGTCTCGATAAAAAAAAGGCGTATGCCATAACATAAATTGTGCAAGAATAAAATAATTAAGAAATGACACTCGGATTCTATTCTGTATGATAGGAATAGAAATTGCCTTTATTATGATTGTTCTTGAAACAACAACAATCATTAATCATTTTTTTTTTTTTTTCAAATCAAATAAATCATTTTTTTCTATGATTCATTGGAACAAAAACGAAAGACCCGGCCCGGTCAGGACCGGGGGCCGGGCTGTGGAAGTAAAAGTAAAAAAGGATCTTGCAGACGAAAGCAAAGAGGTACTCTTTTTTTATTATTTATTTAATTTTAATTTATATATTTATTATTACTTTCTATTTACTATTTATTAATTCTATAATTTTTTTATATAAGAAATTCATTGCTATATAATTTATAGTTTATATAATATATAATATTCTTGGGGCATTAGGTGGTTATATATCTAAATTTATATTCATTGGAATAGTGGAGTTGAGATATCGCTTTCGAGCCCTTACTTTACCTAAATGAAATCACTGATTTTTATTTTCTATATTGTTTTTTCTATTTTTCTATGTAGATATCTATATAATAATTATATACTGAATAATAAAGAGGTATAAAGAGAGGGCCCTTTTTCAAGTCTTACTGTTTTTGTGTAATATAATCTAGTAATTATCCTTTTTATTTCAATTTGGGGAGATGGCTGAGTGGACTAAAGCGTCGGATTGCTAATCCGTTGTACGGGTTTTTCGTACCGAGGGTTCGAATCCCTCTCTTTCCGCTTTAGTGGATGACTTGGTATTTTTTCTTTATCTTTCAATTTCTCTTTCAACGAGTCTTTTTTTTTATTTCATTTTAATTAATAGTTAAAAATGTGGAATAAATAAAATCCTAAGAACATTTTAAAATCAAGCAAGGAAAACAGAAACTTTATTGTTATTTTTTATTCTTCACTCTTCACGTCCAGGATTCCGTCCTGGATCATTAGATAGGAATCCGAAGATAAAGAGAGAAACAAAGAATACCACTACTGTGTAAACAAATAGTTTAAGAGTAAGCATTACACAATCTCCAAGATCATTTTTTTTGGAAAAAAAGATAATAGATTCTCCATTTTTATACCACATACCTTATTTTGACACCACGAAATTATTTTTCTAAATCTATAGAAATAAAAAAGAATTTTCAGAAATTCATTTGTAATATGTAATAAGAGTCAAGTCTTTCATTACCAAAAGCTTTTTCATACCCGCAATTAGATATTGCGGAGGAATCTACTAGGTTCTTTCACTGTAAAAAAGGGTCCGAATGAGGAACTGGGGGGAGCCCAGACTTATTGTGGCGATCCAAGAATTTAATTATTTGAATCGAAGGGTTATACTATAAGACTTATCTGATCTTATGAATTGTTAGAATTTTTTTTTAAGAATAAATCATGAATTTTTCTAGGACCGTATTAAAGATCTCATCGAAAACTTACAGCAGCTTGCCAAACAAAAGCTAAGAGAAAAAAGAGCAAAGGTATTACTGGCATAAAATCTACGATTGGATTCAAAAAAGCATAAGCCTCGGGCAATTTTGAGAAGAAAAAACTACTTGAAGAAAGAGCAGAATTAAGACAAATACAGATCAAACTAAAGATATTAAGCATAACAAACATTTTTTTCTTTGTTCTTGAAGATAATTGTATTTATTTTGATTGAGTTATTAATATGATGAGTTCTTAATATGAGTTATTATAATCTTATTTTTTTTTTTTAATTAACCCAATCAAAAATTCTTCAATTCTCAAATCAAAAGAGAATAGACAAAACCATACTTTCATACAATATCTTAATTGAATTGTATGTAATGATCAATAAATGTCGTTTAATTCTCTATCTAAATGTCTCAAAATCCTAGCAACACTCTAATCTATTCTATATAGATTTGGACTAGAATTGACGAAGAACTACTATCAATATTAGTCTTTATTAATGTCGAATAGAAATCAAAAATGGGGCGTGGCCAAGTGGTAAGGCAACGGGTTTTGGTCCCGGTATTCGGAGGTTCGAATCCTTCCGTCCCAGAGCATACCTATTATATTATATATATCATATCAGAATATAGATTTTCTATTTTATATCAGAATAAAAGAAAGATTGCCCTTTTTTAAACAACCTTATTTTTTTTTTTTTTTAAGAGTAGAATAAGATTGGTTATAATCTGATTTTGCTTTCCTATAATGATTGATTCTTATATGAATTATATCTTTTTCAAAAATAAAAAATCGAATCGTGTTCAAATAACACACAGATGTAATTGAATCTATTTGTATACAGGTAAGAGGGGAGCATAGATTAAATCATATTTCTATTTAATAAGTTAGTTCTTCATAAAATAAAAATACGAGCCATGATTTAATCTGTACTTGTTTTAATTTACATTTATACAAAATAGTAATAGTCTGGAACACTCTAATAGGATTCTTTTTTTATTTAGGATTCATCATATTCATAGAATTGACGCAGTAGATAGGAGTTAAACGTCAATGTAAAATACCAATTTCAATATATGCGGCTGTCTGAATTTCATTAAAAAAAAATCAAGTTACATACGTAACATATGTCTTTTCTTTGAACCCCGTTTTTAAGTATTTTGTGTTTTCTTTTATGAAAAATTGTAAATATATGATATGTACCAATTGAGACAAAGTGTATTCATACATCTTAGTCGCTTTTCCTTAGGAAATAATTGCAGCCGGATTATTGACTCCAAGTCAAATAAACTACGCAGAAAGGGAGCGAAGACTTATATATATGTATTGTTATCGTTCTATTTCTTCTATTTCATTGATTCATTGAAAACTTTATTTTATTTCAATTGAGTTTTGTGACAATAGATTTGTTATCCCTAAATTTTAAATATTTAACTTTACCCTTTAACATAGAATGTTTCTAATTACTTTCAAAGATATTTGTTTAGTCTACCTGATAGGTATGGGGATCTTCTTTTAATTATGATTTATCAAAAAGAATAACAACCCCAAGCCTCTATTCTATCAGTCTTTATCCACCACCTCGTGAAAAACAAAAAGAATTTACATTTTTTTTATGGTTTAATCCGAATATGAATTTTTCTCTATTATTATCAAAATGCGATTTTTACTGTAAAGCCTTATTCAAATAATGTAATGATAGTGAAATAGGAAATTTTTCAATCAATTAAATATTTTTAATAATGTCTTATGAGTCCTTGGTACTCGAAGAAGTGTGAAATTGGTGAATCTATTTTAGCAAGTCACCTCAAGATGCAGATTAAAAAAAAACTTATTTGTCTTATTTATTAGTTCAATTTTTTTATATTCTAATATTTATATTTTCTAAAGAAAAAATAAAATAATATATTAAAAAAATATTTATTATATTTCTATATATTATATGGGGTTAAATTTAATTCGTGCTGATACTTCTTGAGAAATTACCCATTCATAAAAGTATGGATTACTATGTACCGAACGAACCAATGATTATTCATGAGTCCATAATGGAATCAATTACATACTGTTTACAGCAACCTACTAGGAAATGTTATGGTAAAACTTCGTTTAAAACGATGTGGTAAAAAGCAACGTGCGACTTGAGGGATATGGTCGTCTGTGGATTCTTACATCCATCATTTTCTTTTTATATTAATTAGATAGGAATGAGGGTGCTCTTGGCTCGACATCGTTTGTTCTGTTTCACTAGAACCCTCCTTTTTGAGGTCGGGGGTTGGGATGCAAATAGTACATGATCTTAATGGAGCTCGAGTAAAAAAAAGTATTGATTCATTTTTTAAGGGAACGGGTCTAGGGTTAGTGTTAATTAATAAGTTGAAACAGCTTCGTAAGTATATTTTCCATATAAAAATCGAAAGGATCCAATTTTCAAATTTATAAGTAAAACCTCTTGGAATTGGTAAAACTCTTTCGATTAAAAGTGTATCGCGCAGGAATCAAATCGACCATTTGTATGATTTTTTGATAAAAAGAAATCACAAAAAGGGTATGTTGCTGACGTTTTTTGAAACGATTAAAAATCACCGAAGTAATGTCTAAACCCAATGATTCAAAGAAACGATAAAGAATCCTGGAACAAGGAAATACCACTTTCAGTTGTCTCAATAAATAGATTCTAATTAAGAATCAAAATAGATTCTAAAGACAAAAAAGGTGCGTGGTTAGAGATCGCTCAATAAACGAAATACCTAAAGTAAAGGGTTTCCTTGGGTTATTAGCGAGTTATCCAACTTGAGTTATGAGGATGCGAATACAAATGATTTTATTTTCTTTTTCGGATAATAATAAGGAATACTAAAAAGTACTTAACTCATATTTAATTGATTTGATTATTTTATGGATCCATTTGACATTACTAATTAAAAATTTAAAATTCGATCCATAGACATAATTTCGAATTTTCTTGAGCCGTATGAGGAGAAAACCTCTTATACGTTTCTAGGGGGGGTATTATTCATCTACATCTATCCCAATGGGTGGTTTATCGAATCGTTGCAATTGATGCTCGATGCCGAAGAGAAGGAAGAGCTCTTCGGAAAGTGGGCTTTTATGATCCGCTAAAGAATCAAACCTATTTAAATGTTCCTGCTATTCTATATTTACTTGAAAGGGGCGCTCAACCTACGGGAACTGTTCATGATATTTCGAAGAAGGCGGGAGTTTTTATGTAACTTTGCCTTAATCAACAGATTAAATTAAATTCAATTAATGAATAGAACAAAAGAGGGGGCTTATATAACTTTGTATAACCTTTTATATACTACCGCCCCCCCTCTTTTGTTCTATTCATACCTATTTATTATTACTACCAAAAAATGTCTACTACTAAAAAATGTCGTCTTCTATAACGACAAAAATTTATTTTTATTTTAGTGATAGAAATTCATTTAATTTAAGACAGATGAAAAAAGATCAAATGAATAACCGAAGTAGTTGGATTTAGAAATCCAAAATATTTACATTATTGCTAATTCAATACTAGTTGTTTTTTAGTTGAAACTTTCACTTTTTTTATGTTATGAACAAATAAATAAAAAAAAAACAAATGGGATTTAAGATTTATTTTTTTTTTTTTACTTATATGGATTAAGTAAACCCAAGCATTGCGATACTTTGCTACGAATATTGATTCTTACGCTTACATCCTTTTGTATCCATGTTTATTATCCATATATAGTTAGTGCCAATTCAATACAAGTCATTAGTTTTTCTTTATTTGTATAATTTATATTTTATTATATTAATTCAATATTTAATTTTTTTTTTTTAATTTTAATTTATGGTTCTCCACATTGTGTTCTTTTCTTAAGATTTACATTCATATTGACAACAGTGTATCAAACAAATATAATCCGATCATGAATAAATGTATCTATTTCCCTCTGTTCCATCTATGGACTTGGTTTTTTTATTTTACTTTATTTAAACGACGGATTCGTCGGATTTGCTGGGATACGAGAAGCCTTTATTTATTTTTTTTATTGAAAAAAAAAAACGGATAAGATAATAATGGATAAGATACGAACTAAATCCGTGGTAGTACATCAATTTTGACTTAATCCATATCCTTATCTTAATCTAGATTCTTATTTTAGAAGTCAGTGTATTTGCATCTAATATGTTCATTATTTTTTTTATGTTCAGAATCGATTAGCAATGTTTTTGCTATTTTACTATTTGGATTTCGGTGTGCAATTAAATCTAATTTTTTATTCCGATTGGATCTACACATTTTTTTTTTTGGGGGGGGGGGGGTTGCTAACTCAACGGTAGAGTACTCGGCTTTTAAGTGCGACTGGCAATTTTTACACATTTGTATGAAGCAACGTCTTCGTCGATACTATCTCTAGAGCTTGTAAAACCGCGACTGATCCTCAAAGGAATGAATGGAAAAAGCAGCATGTCGTATCAATGTGGAATTCCGAGAATATTTTATTCTTAGCGGATCGGTTCAAAACTTTGTTTAAATTCTTGACGAAAAAAAATAAAATTAAATTTTGGGTTAAGTGAATAAATGGATAGAGCCCTATGGCTCCAATTATAGGTAAACAAAAAAAAAAGAAACGAGCTTCTGTTCTTAATTTGAACGATTACCCGATCTAATTAAACGTTAAAAATAGATTAGTCCTTGATGCGGGAAATGCTTTTCCCATAAGTGGATCATCGATTTTTTTTTAAATCCTAATTATTAGTAGCTATTCTCCATTAGAGTGTGGGGGTAAATGTGTAGAAAAAGCAGTCTATTGATAAAGATAAAAATCCTTTTTTTCCAAAATCAAAAGAGCGATTGGGTTGAACAAATAAAGGATTTCTAACCATCTTGTTATCCTCGAATGAACATAAACCAATTAAATTAGATGGAAAAGGAGAGGCTAAAGAGTCCGTCGATCAGTCTTATCTGGTTCCGGGGTATATATCTATTTATTTCTTACTATAATATCCTGTTTTGACTGTATCGTACTATGTGTCATTTAATAACCCAAAAGAAATCCCTTATCCCCATCTAATTTTAAATGGAGGAATTTCAAGGATATTTAGAACTCGATAGATTTCGGCAACATGACTTCCTATACCCACTTATCTTTCGGGAATATAGTTATGCACTTGCTCATGGTCATGGTTTAAATAGATACATGTTGTTGGAAAATATAGGTTATGATAATAAATCTAGTTTACTGATTGTAAAACGCTTAATTACTACAATGTATCAACTGAATTATTTGATAATTTCTGCTAATGATTCTAAACAAAATCCATTTTTTGGGTACAACAAGAATTTGCATTCTAAAATTCTATCAGAAGGATTTGCAATCATTGTGGAAATTCCATTTTATCTACGATTAATATCTTCTTTAGAAGGGGCAGAAATCGTAAGATTTTACAATTTACGATCCATTCATTCAATATTTCCCTTTTTAGAGGAAAAGTTCCCACATTTAAATTATTCGGCGGATATACTAATACCCTACCCTGCCCATCTGGAAATATTGGTTCAAACCCTTCGTTACCGGGTGAAAGATGCTTCTTATTTGCATTTATTGCGGTTCTTTCTTCATGAGTATTCTAATTGTAACAGTCTTATTATTACAAATAAATCTATTTCCATTTTTTCAAAAAGTAATCCGAGATTTTTTTTATTCCTATATAATTCTTATATATGTGAATACGAATCCAGCTTCCTTTTTCTCCGTAACCAATCTTCTCATTTACGATTAACATCTTCTGGATTCCTTTTTGAACGACTCTGTTTATATAGAAAAATAGAACATTTTGCCGAAGTCTTTGCTAATGATTTTCCGGTCATCCCATGCTTTCTCAAGGATCCTTTCATGCATTATGTTAGATATCAAGGAAAATCAATTCTGGCTTCCAAAGACACACCTCTTCTAATGAATAAATGGAAATCTTACCTTGTCAATTTATGGCAATGTCATTTTGATGTATGGTCTCACGCGGCAAGTATCCGTATAAACCAATTATCCAAGCATTCCCTCGATTTTTTGAGTTACTTTTCAAGTGTTCGACGAAATCCTGCAGTGGTGCGGAATCAAATGCTAGAAAATTCATTTCTACTAAATAATGCTCCCAATAAACTCGATACAATAGTTCCAATTATTCCTCTGATTGGATCATTGGCTAAAGCGAAATTTTGTAACGCAGTAGGGCATCCAA